GCTAACGTAGCTTAATTAAAGCATAACACTGAAGATGTTAAGATGGGCCCTAGAAAGCCCCGGGGGCACAAAGGCTTGGTCCTGACTTTACTGTCGACTTTAACTAAACTTACACATGCAAGTATCCGCCCCCCTGTGAGAATGCCCACAACTCCCTGCTTGGGAACTAGGAGCCGGTATCAGGCACAAGCCCAGCTAGCCCACGACGCCTTGCTTAGCCACACCCTCAAGGGACCTCAGCAGTGATAAATATTAAGCCATAAGTGAAAACTTGACTTAGTTAAGGTTAAGAGGGCCGGTAAAACTCGTGCCAGCCACCGCGGTTATACGAGAGGCCCAAGTTGACAAACAACGGCGTAAAGAGTGGTTAGGGGATTAAATAAACTAGAGCCGAACGCTTTCAAAGCTGTTATACGCACCCGAAAGTATGAAACCCAATTACGAAAGTAGCTCTACCTATCCTGAACCCACGAAAGCTAAGGAACAAACTGGGATTAGATACCCCACTATGCTTAGCCCTAAACATCGATTGCACCATACACTCCATATCCGCCCGGGAATTATGAACGTCAGTTTAAAACCCAAAGGACTTGGCGGTGCTTAACATCCACCTAGAGGAGCCTGTTCTAGAACCGATAACCCCCGTTAAACCTCACCCTCTCTTGTTTTATCCGCCTATATACCACCGTCGTCAGCTTACCCTGTGAAGGATTTACAGTAAGCAAAATTGGCACAGCCCAAAACGTCAGGTCGAGGTGTAGTGAATGAGGGGGGAAGAAATGGGCTACATTTGCTAATCATAGCAAACACGAATGTTGCATTGAAACATGCAGCTGAAGGAGGATTTAGCAGTAAGCAGGAAGTAGAGCGTCCCGCTGAAACTGGCCCTAAAGCGCGCACACACCGCCCGTCACCCTCCCCAAGCCCCCTGAACTAATCTAATTAAAAATCAACAACCCGCGAAGGGGAGGAAAGTCGTAACATGGTAAGTGTACCGGAAGGTGTACTTGGAAAAATCAGAGCGTAGCTAAGATAGATACAGCATCTCACTTACACCGAGAAGACGTCCGTGCAACTCGGATCGCCCTGACGCCTATTAGCTAGCCCCACCCCTTAACACAACAAACCCCCATTCATAACCCCTAAAGCACGAAACACCCACGTAGCTAAACCATTCTCCCCCCTAAGTCCAGGCGATAAAAAAGGAAATTTGGAGCAATAGAAAAAGTACCGCAAGGGAAAGCTGAAAGAGAGATGAAAAAGCCCAGTAAAGCTTAAAGAAGCAGAGCTTAAAGCTCGTACCTTTTGCATCATGATTTAGCTAGCACTTTCAAGCAAAGAGAACCTAAAGTTTGTAACCCCGAAACTGAGTGAGCTACTCCAAGACAGCCTATTTATAGGGCGAACCCGTCTCTGTGGCAAAAGAGTGGGAAGAGCTTTGAGTAGAGGTGACAAACCTACCGAACTCAGTTATAGCTGGTTGCCTGTGAATTGAATAGAAGTTCAGCCCCCTGGGTTCTCCACTCATGCACTTTACTTAACCCTTCAGATGCAATGAGAAACCAGGGGTGTTAGTCAAAGGGGGTACAGCCCCTTTGAAACAAGACACAACTTTCCCAGCAGGATAAAGATCATATTCAAATAAGGACAGATGTTTTAGTGGGCCTAAAAGCAGCCACCTTAACAGAAAGCGTTAAAGCTCAAACATGAAGCCCTCCCGTTATACCGATAACCTTATCTTAATCCCCCACATTTAACAGGCCCTCCTATGCATCACATAGGAACGACTATGCTAATATGAGTAATAAGAAAGTATAACCACTTTCTCCTTGCACATGTGTAAATCGGAACGGACCCCCCACCGAATCTTAACGGCCCCAATCAAAGAGGGTATTGGAAACCACCACAAATTTAGGCCAGAAAAACATCCAATGTAAACCCGTTAACCCCACACTGGTGTGCCCAAAAGGAAAGACCAAAAGGGGGAGAAGGAACTCGGCAAACATACCCCAAGCCTCGCCTGTTTACCAAAAACATCGCCTCTTGCATAACCACAGTATAAGAGGTCCCGCCTGCCCAGTGACAACTTAGTTCAACGGCCGCGGTATTTTGACCGTGCAAAGGTAGCGTAATCACTTGTCTTTTAAATGAAGACCTGTATGAATGGCATAACGAGGGCTTAACTGTCTCCTTCCCCTGGTCAATGAAATTGATCTCCCCGTGCAGAAGCGGGGATAAAACCATAAGACGAGAAGACCCTATGGAGCTTTAGACACACAGGTGGACCATGTCAAATACCCCCAGCTAAGGGCCTGAACTAAATGGAACCTGCCTTGATGTCTTCGGTTGGGGCGACCATGGGGAATACAAAACCCCCACGTGGAAAGGGAGCACACCCCTAAGTTACTTCTTCTCCCGCAAGCCAGAGCAACAGCTCTAACAAGCAGAAATTCTGACCAAACTGATCCGGTAAAACCGATCAACGAACCAAGTTACCCTAGGGATAACAGCGCAATCCCCTTTTAGAGCCCATATCGACAAGGGGGTTTACGACCTCGATGTTGGATCAGGACATCCTAATGGTGCAGCCGCTATTAAGGGTTCGTTTGTTCAACGATTAAAGTCCTACGTGATCTGAGTTCAGACCGGAGTAATCCAGGTCAGTTTCTATCTATGACATGATCTTTTCTAGTACGAAAGGACCGAAAAGAAGGGGCCCATGCTAAAAGTACGCCTCACCCCCACCTAATGAAAAAATCTAAACTAGGCAAAAGGGCATAACCATTTTGCTGAAGATAACAGCAAGTTGGGGTGGCAGAGCCCGGCTAATGCAAAAGACCTAAGCCCTTTCCACAGAGGTTCAAGTCCTCTCCTTAACTATGATTTCAACCCTCATTACGCATATTATTAATCCACTAGCCTTTATTGTCCCGGTTTTACTAGCCGTAGCATTCCTAACCCTCCTTGAACGGAAAGTGCTAGGCTATATACAACTCCGAAAAGGCCCTAACATCGTTGGGCCTTACGGCCTCCTTCAACCCATTGCTGACGGCGTGAAATTATTCATTAAAGAACCCATTCGCCCTTCAACCGCCTCACCTGTCCTATTCCTCGTAGCCCCTATGCTCGCACTTACCCTGGCCCTGACACTTTGAGCCCCCATACCCTTTCCTTACCCTGTCATTGACCTTAACCTAGGTATTTTGTTTATCCTAGCACTGTCTAGCCTTGCAGTTTATTCCATCCTTGGGTCAGGATGGGCATCTAATTCCAAGTATGCCCTGGTTGGGGCACTACGAGCTGTTGCCCAAACAATTTCTTATGAAGTGAGCCTCGGGCTCATCTTACTTAATATCATTATTTTTACTGGGGGCTTCACACTTCAGACCTTCAATACAGCGCAAGAGGCCATCTGACTGGTAGTGCCAGCCTGACCCCTAGCTGCCATATGATACATCTCCACGCTTGCCGAGACAAACCGTGCACCCTTCGACCTAACGGAGGGGGAATCTGAGCTTGTTTCAGGCTTCAACGTAGAATATGCAGGAGGACCCTTCGCTTTATTCTTTTTAGCCGAGTACTCAAACATCCTACTAATGAACGCCCTGTCCGCAACACTATTTTTAGGTGCCTCCCATATTCCATCCATCCCTGAATTAACCAGCATCAATATCATAACCAAAGCAGCTCTTCTCTCAGTTGTTTTCCTCTGGGTCCGGGCTTCGTACCCACGATTCCGTTACGACCAGCTTATGCACCTTATTTGAAAAAACTTTCTTCCACTGACACTAGCCCTAGTTATTTGACACTTGGCGCTTCCTATTGCATTCGCTGGCCTCCCACCGCAACTGTAAGCGCAGGAGCTGTGCCTGAATTTAAAGGGCCACTTTGATAGAGTGAATCATGGGGGTTAAAGTCCCCCCAACTCCTTAGAAAGAAGGGGATCGAACCCAACCTGAAGAGATCAAAACTCTTCGTGCTTCCTCTACACCACTTCCTAGTAAAGTCAGCTAAACAAGCTCTTGGGCCCATACCCCAACCATGTAGGTTAAAACCCTGCCTTTGCTAATGAACCCCTACATCTTGACCACCCTTCTATTTGGTTTGGGCCTAGGTACAACACTTACATTTGCAAGCTCGCACTGACTTCTCGCTTGAATAGGCCTTGAAATTAATACGCTGGCCATTATCCCGCTGATAGCCCAGCATCATCATCCACGGGCGGTAGAAGCTACTACTAAGTACTTTCTAGCACAAGCCACAGCGGCCGCCACACTCCTGTTTGCAAGCACCACCAACGCTTGACTTACAGGCCAATGGGATATTCAACAAATGACACACCCACTTCCCACAACAATAATTGTAATTGCCCTAGCACTAAAAATCGGACTGGCACCCATGCACTCTTGACTCCCGGAAGTTCTTCAGGGCCTAGACCTTACCACAGGACTTATTCTATCTACCTGACAAAAGCTTGCGCCTTTTGCTCTCCTACTACAGATTCAAACAACCAATCCTACCCCCTTAATCATTATTGGCCTACTTTCTGCCCTTGTGGGAGGATGAGGTGGCCTCAACCAAACTCAACTACGTAAGATCCTTGCTTACTCCTCGATTGCACACCTTGGCTGAATAATACTCATTCTTCAATTCTCACCACTTCTCAGCCTCCTTGCGCTCCTCACATATTTTACTATGACCTTTTCAGCATTCCTCATCTTCAAAGTAAACAAGGCCACCACTGTTAATGCACTCGCAATCTCCTGGGCAAAAACTCCTGCCCTCACAGCCCTGGCCCCTCTTGTCTTACTCTCCCTCGGCGGCCTTCCACCACTTACCGGCTTCATACCAAAGTGATTTATTTTACAAGAGCTAACCAAACAAGATCTTCCAGCACTTGCCACCCTCGCTGCATTAACAGCCCTTTTAAGCCTTTACTTCTACCTACGTCTCTCATATGCAATAACCCTAACAATGTTTCCTAACAACCTCGTTGGTGTGACCCCCTGACGGTTTTACTCCCCCCAATTCACCCTCCCCCTCGCCGTCTCAACTGCAGCAACCACCCTCCTTCTACCCCTAGCCCCTGCTGCCGTGGCACTCCTCATCACCTAGGGACTTAGGCTAGCAATTAGACCAACGGCCTTCAAAGCCGTCAGCGTGAGTGAAAATCTCTCAGTCCCTGTTAAGACTTGCGGGATATTATCCCACATCTTCTGCATGCAAAGCAAACACTTTAATTAAGCTAAAGCCTTTCTAGATAGGAAGGCCTTGATCCTACAAAATCTTAGTTAACAGCTAAGCGCCCAATCCGGCGAGCATCTATCTACTTTTCCCGCCTTATTTAGTAACTAAAAGGCGGGAAAAGCCCCGGCAGACGATTAGTCTGCTTCTTTAGATTTGCAATCTAACATGTAACACCCCAGGGCTTGATAAGAAGAGGGCTTGCACCTCTGTCTATGGGTCTACAATCCACCGCTTAACTCAGCCATCCTACCTGTGGCAATCACACGTTGATTTTTCTCGACCAATCACAAAGACATCGGCACCCTCTATCTCGTATTTGGTGCCTGAGCCGGAATAGTGGGGACAGGCTTAAGTCTACTCATTCGGGCAGAGCTAAGCCAACCTGGGGCTCTCCTCGGAGACGACCAAATTTATAACGTAATCGTCACCGCACACGCCTTTGTAATAATCTTCTTTATAGTAATGCCAATTATGATCGGAGGGTTCGGAAACTGACTTATTCCATTAATAATTGGGGCCCCCGATATGGCCTTCCCTCGAATAAATAACATGAGTTTCTGACTTCTACCCCCGTCTTTTCTCCTTCTTCTAGCCTCTTCAGGCGTTGAAGCTGGGGCAGGAACAGGATGAACCGTGTATCCCCCATTAGCTGGGAATCTAGCACACGCCGGAGCATCCGTAGACCTCACAATCTTCTCTCTTCACCTTGCCGGAATTTCATCAATTCTAGGGGCAATCAACTTTATTACTACCATCATCAACATGAAGCCGACAGCAGTCACTATGTACCAAATTCCATTATTTGTCTGGGCCGTACTAATCACCGCCGTCCTCCTTCTCCTTTCTCTGCCCGTCTTAGCCGCTGGCATTACAATGCTACTGACAGACCGCAATCTAAACACAACCTTCTTTGACCCTGCCGGAGGAGGTGACCCCATCCTCTATCAACACCTATTCTGATTCTTTGGTCACCCAGAGGTATACATTTTAATTCTTCCAGGCTTCGGAATGATTTCTCACATTGTTGCATACTATGCAGGTAAGAAAGAACCCTTTGGTTACATAGGAATAGTTTGAGCTATAATGGCTATTGGACTCCTGGGCTTCATCGTGTGGGCCCATCACATGTTTACAGTCGGAATGGACGTGGACACACGAGCCTACTTTACCTCAGCCACAATAATTATTGCCATCCCAACCGGGGTAAAAGTCTTTAGTTGACTCGCAACCCTCCATGGGGGAAGCATTAAATGAGAGACCCCCCTTCTGTGGGCTCTAGGCTTTATTTTCCTATTTACAGTTGGAGGTCTAACTGGCATTGTCTTGGCTAACTCCTCTCTCGATATTGTCCTTCATGACACATACTACGTAGTAGCCCACTTCCACTATGTCTTATCCATGGGGGCTGTATTTGCAATCGTTGCTGCCTTCGTACACTGGTTCCCGCTATTTACAGGCTACACTCTCCACTCCACATGAACGAAAGTCCACTTTGGCCTAATGTTTGTAGGAGTTAATCTTACATTCTTCCCCCAACATTTCCTAGGTCTAGCAGGGATACCTCGACGGTATTCAGACTACCCAGACGCATACACCCTTTGAAATACTGTCTCATCAATCGGATCACTAATGTCACTCGTCGCTGTGATTTTATTTTTATTTATTATTTGAGAAGCATTTACAGCCAAACGAGAAGTCGGGGCAGTAGAACTAACTTCAACTAATATTGAATGACTCTACGGCTGCCCCCCACCCTACCACACATTTGAGGAGCCCGCATTCGTTCAAGTTCGTATAAATTCGAACGGCTAACGAGAAAGGGAGGAGTTGAACCCCCATCAATTGGTTTCAAGCCAACCACATAACCGCTCTGTCACTTTCTTCACAACACACCAATAAGATACTAGTAAAACGTTATAACACTGCCTTGTCAAGGCAGAATTGTGGGTTCAATCCCCGCGTATCTTAAACGCAATGGCACATCCATCACAACTGGGATTTCAGGACGCAGCTTCCCCCCTAATAGAAGAACTACTTCACTTCCATGATCACGCCTTAATAATTGTTATTCTCATCAGCACAATAGTACTATATATTATTGTGGCAATGGTCACGGCCCAACTAACCGATAAGCTTGTCTTAGATTCTCAGGAGATTGAAGTTATCTGAACAGTTCTCCCAGCTATCATTCTTATTCTCATCGCCCTCCCCTCACTCCGAATTTTATACTTAATAGACGAAATTAATGACCCCCATCTGACAATTAAAGCCTTAGGTCACCAGTGATACTGAAGCTACGAATACACAGACTACCAAGACCTCGGTTTTGACTCCTACATGGTCCCAACTCAAGACCTAACCCCTGGACAATTCCGACTACTAGAGGCAGACCACCGGATGGTGATTCCTGTAGAATCACCAATTCGAGTTCTTATTTCAGCTGAAGATGTTTTGCACTCCTGAGCAGTCCCCTCCCTGGGCGTAAAAGTAGACGCCGTACCTGGACGACTAAACCAAGCAACCTTTATTGTTAGCCGACCCGGCGTGTTCTACGGCCAATGCTCTGAAATTTGCGGAGCAAACCACAGCTTTATACCCGTCGTTGTAGAGGCAGTCCCACTTGACCATTTTGAGAACTGGTCTTCGCTAATAATTGAAGACGCCTCGCTAAGAAGCTAATAAGTACAAGCGTTAGCCTTTTAAGCTAAAGACTGGTGCCTAACAACCACCCTTAGCGACATGCCCCAACTGGACCCCGCACCCTGATTTGCAATTTTGGTTTTCTCTTGAATAATCCTTTTAACTGTCATTCCCCCAAAAGTTTTAGCTCATACCTACCCTAATGAGCCAACCTCCCAAAGCACACAAAAACCTAAAACAGAACCCTGAAACTGACCATGATACTAAGCTTCTTTGACCAATTTATATCCCCCGTATTCCTGGGTATCCCACTAATTGCACTCGCAATTACCCTGCCCTGAACGCTCTTCCCAGCCCCTGTTTCCCGCTGATTAAACAACCGCCTAATCTCACTCCAAGGATGATTTATTAGCGGCTTTACCTCACAACTTCTTCTCCCCCTAAACCCCGCAGGGCACAAATGAGCAATTCTATTTGCCTCACTAATGCTTTATCTTATCTCTATTAACATGCTTGGACTCCTTCCGTACACCTTCACACCCACAACACAACTCTCACTTAACCTCGGCCTCGCAGTCCCGCTCTGATTGGCAACTGTCATTATTGGCATGCGCAATCAACCAACAGTTGCCCTAGGACATCTTCTTCCAGAGGGAACTCCCACCCTCCTAATCCCAGTACTAATTATTATCGAAACAATTAGCCTATTCATTCGACCTCTTGCTCTTGGTGTTCGACTTACAGCTAATCTCACAGCAGGCCACCTGCTTATTCAGCTAATTGCAACAGCTGCCTTTGTTCTTCTTCCACTTATACCTGTTGTTGCTATCTTAACAACAACGGTTCTCTTCCTTCTAACTCTTCTAGAAGTAGCCGTTGCTATAATTCAAGCCTATGTCTTTGTACTACTGCTAAGTCTTTACCTACAAGAAAACGTTTAATGGCCCATCAAGCACACCCATACCACATAGTCGACCCTAGCCCATGACCCCTTACGGGGGCTATTGCTGCCCTATTGATAACATCTGGCCTTGCTATCTGATTCCACTTCCACTCCACAACCCTAATAACTATTGGAACAGTCCTTCTCATTCTAACAGTCTTCCAATGATGACGAGACGTCGTTCGAGAAGGTACATTTCAAGGACACCACACCCCTCCTGTTCAAAAAGGTCTCCGATATGGTATGATCTTATTTATCACCTCAGAAGTCCTATTCTTCTTAGGTTTCTTCTGGGCCTTTTATCACTCAAGCCTAGCACCCACTCCTGACCTAGGAGGCTTCTGACCACCAGCAGGTATCACCCCTTTAGACCCATTTGAAGTCCCGCTTCTTAACACAGCAGTCCTACTTGCTTCTGGCGTAACTGTCACATGAGCACATCACAGCATCATAGAAGGCAAACGAAAACAAGCTATCCAGTCTCTTGCTCTAACAATCTTACTCGGGGGGTACTTCACCTTCCTCCAAGGCCTTGAGTATCACGAAGCCCCCTTCACCATTGCAGATGGGGTTTATGGTGCTACATTCTTTGTTGCCACCGGCTTCCACGGACTCCACGTCTTAGTTGGCTCCTCTTTCTTAGCCGTCTGCCTACTACGCCAAATTCTCCACCATTTTACATCAAACCACCACTTCGGATTTGAAGCAGCCGCATGATACTGACACTTCGTAGACGTCGTCTGACTTTTCCTCTATATCTCTATTTACTGATGAGGATCTTAATCTTCCTAGTATTAAATCTAGTATAAGTGACTTCCAATCACCTGGTCTTGGTTAAAATCCAAGGGAAGATAATGAGCCTTCTTCTAACCATCATTACAATTACCGCCCTCCTCTCAACGGTACTTGCCATTGTGTCTTTTTGACTCCCCCAAATTACACCAGACCATGAAAAACTCTCACCATACGAGTGTGGCTTTGACCCCATGGGCTCCGCCCGACTGCCTTTTTCACTACGATTTTTTCTCATCGCAATCCTCTTTCTTCTCTTCGACTTAGAAATTGCACTTCTCCTCCCCCTTCCGTGGGGTGACCAATTGGCATCCCCTCTACTGACATTTGCGTGAGCTACAGCTGTCCTATCCCTTCTAACCCTTGGCCTCATCTACGAATGAATGCAAGGAGGTCTAGAATGGGCTGAATAGGTGGTTAGTCTAAGAAAAACATTTGATTTCGGCTCAAAAACTTGTGGTTTAAATCCGCAACCGCTTAATGACCCCCACACACTTTGCCTTCTCCTCAGCCTTTTTTCTAGGTTTAACAGGCCTGGCATTCCACCGGTTCCACCTCCTCTCCGCCCTATTGTGCCTTGAAGGGATGATGCTATCCCTATTTGTTGCCCTCTCCCTATGAACGCTCCAACTGGACTCAACTAACTTTTCAGCATCTCCTATGCTCCTCCTTGCATTTTCAGCCTGTGAAGCAAGCGCCGGTCTCGCCCTTCTGGTCGCCACTGCCCGGACCCACGGAACCGACCGACTACAAAGCCTAAACCTCCTCCAATGCTAAAAATTTTAATCCCAACATTCATGCTAATTCCAACAGCCTGACTACTTAAACCTAGCTGGCTATGACCCATAACTTTGTTGTATAGCTTTTGCATTTCCCTGATTAGCCTCTCGTGATTAAAAAATCTCTCGGAAACCGGCTGATCCTCACTCAATCTGTTCATAGCCACCGACTCTCTATCAACCCCCCTCCTCGTTCTTACGTGCTGGCTTCTTCCACTAATGATTTTAGCGAGCCAAAAGCACACAGCCTCGGAACCTCTCGGTCGACAGCGCATGTACATCACACTTCTCGCCTCCCTCCAGTTTTTCCTAATCTTAGCTTTTAGCGCCACTGAACTAGTAATATTCTACGTAATATTTGAAGCTACTCTCATCCCCACACTCATCATCATCACCCGCTGAGGTAACCAAACGGAGCGTCTAAATGCGGGAACCTACTTCCTCTTCTACACGCTAGCGGGCTCACTTCCTCTTCTTGTTGCCTTACTCTTGCTCCAAAACACATCCGGGACTCTCTCATTATTAACCCTCCACTACGGGGACCCACTATCACTATCATCCTATGCCGACAAATTATGATGAGCAGGCTGTCTTCTAGCTTTCCTCGTTAAAATACCACTTTATGGTGTTCACCTGTGGCTCCCCAAAGCACACGTTGAAGCCCCAATTGCAGGCTCAATAATCCTTGCAGCGGTTTTACTTAAGCTGGGGGGTTACGGGATAATCCGCATAATAACAATGCTTGAACCTCTAACCAAGGAATTGAGCTACCCCTTCATTGTCTTTGCACTCTGAGGCGTAATCATAACTGGCTCGATTTGTCTACGCCAAACAGACCTTAAATCCCTAATTGCCTACTCATCTGTTAGCCACATGGGCCTAGTAGCTGGGGGGATTCTTATTCAATCACCATGAGGTCTCACAGGAGCACTTACGCTTATAATTGCACACGGTCTCACATCCTCAGCCCTATTCTGCCTGGCAAACACAAACTATGAACGAACTCACAGTCGCACAATAGTCCTAGCACGAGGACTTCAAGTGGCTCTACCCCTAATAGCTACTTGATGATTTATCTCTAGCCTGGCCAACCTAGCCTTACCGCCACTCCCCAACCTCATGGGGGAACTGATAATTATTACTTCTCTTTTTAACTGATCCTGGTGAACCCTGGCATTAACGGGGTCCGGGACTCTTATTACAGCCGGTTACAGCCTATACATATTCTTAATGACTCAACGAGGCCCTCTCCCAACACATGTAATTGCACTTGAGCCATCACACACCCGAGAACACCTTCTTATTGCACTTCATCTTATCCCTCTTATCCTTCTCGTGCTTAAGCCCGAACTGATCTGAGGTTGAACTGCCTGTAGGTATAGTTTTAACAAAAACATTAGATTGTGATTCTAGAAATAAGGGTTAAAATCCCTTTTCCCACCGAGAGAGGCTCGCAGCAATGGGAACTGCTAATTCCCATGACCTTGGTTGGACCCCCAGGCTCACTCGAGACGCTCCTAAAGGATAACAGCTCATCCGTTGGTCTTAGGAACCAAAAACTCTTGGTGCAAATCCAAGTAGCAGCTATGCACCCCACCTCCCTAATGATCTCATCAAGCTTGGTTACAATCTTTGCATTACTAGCCTACCCGCTGGCCACCACAATTCGTCCTACACCCCGGGGCCCTCAATGAGCAACATCTCATGTCAAAACAGCTGTGAAAATAGCTTTCTTTGTAAGCCTCTTACCCCTCACCCTATTCCTTAACGAAGGTGCTGAGACAATTGTTACTAACTGAACCTGAATAAACACTAACGCTTTCGACATCAACATTAGCCTAAAATTTGACTTTTATTCAATTATTTTTACACCAATTGCCCTCTACGTCACTTGGTCTATTCTAGAGTTTGCATCATGGTACATGCACGCCGACCCACACGTGAACCGCTTTTTTAAATACCTTCTAACATTTCTGATTGCCATAATTATCCTAGTAACCGCAAACAACATGTTTCAACTCTTTATCGGCTGAGAGGGCGTGGGAATCATATCGTTCCTCCTCATTGGATGATGATACGGACGGGCGGACGCCAACACTGCAGCACTCCAAGCAGTACTGTACAATCGAGTCGGGGATATTGGACTTATCTTCGCTATGGCCTGAATAGCAACAAACCTGAATTCCTGAGAAATACAACAAATCTTTGCAACCTCCAAAGACATGGACTTAACCTACCCCCTCCTTGGTCTAATCGTTGCAGCAACTGGTAAATCAGCTCAATTTGGTCTCCACCCTTGGCTACCCTCAGCCATGGAAGGTCCTACACCGGTATCTGCCCTACTACATTCCAGCACTATGGTCGTTGCCGGCATTTTTCTGCTAGTGCGAATGAGCCCTCTTCTGGAAAATAACCCGACCGCCCTTACAACCTGCCTCTGTCTCGGGGCCCTCACGACATTATTTACTGCAACTTGTGCCCTCACGCAGAATGATATTAAAAAAATCGTCGCATTCTCGACATCCAGCCAGCTTGGACTTATAATAGTAACCATCGGACTAAACCAACCCCAACTAGCATTTCTTCACATCTGCACACACGCTTTCTTTAAAGCTATACTATTTCTTTGCTCAGGGTCTATTATTCACAGCCTGAACGACGAGCAAGACATTCGGAAAATAGGGGGCATACATCACCTCGCACCTTTTACATCGTCTTGCCTAACAATCGGCAGCCTCGCACTTACAGGAACCCCCTTCTTGGCTGGCTTCTTCTCTAAAGATGCCATCATCGAAGCATTAAACACATCCCACCTAAACGCCTGAGCCCTAACCCTTACCCTCTTGGCCACATCTTTTACAGCAATCTACAGCTTCCGAGTAATTTTCTTTGTGCCTATGGGCCATCCCCGATTTAGCCCACTTTCCCCTATCAACGAAAACAACCCGGCAGTGATTAACCCCCTTAAACGACTAGCGTGAGGCAGTATCGTTGCAGGACTACTAATTACCTCAAATATTACACCCCTAAAAACACCTGTGATGTCCATGCCTCCCCTTCTAAAACTAGCCGCCCTTGCAGTTACAATTGTAGGCCTTCTCATTGCTATAGAACTCGCCATATTAACCAACAAACAATTTAAATCAACACCAAACTTAAACGTACACAACTTCTCCAACATGCTGGGCTTCTTCCCTTCCATCGTACACCGCCTCACCCCTAAGTTAGGCCTCATCCTCGGCCAAGACATCGCTAACCAGATGGTAGACCAAACCTGGCTAGAAAAAGCAGGCCCCAAAGCCATTGTAACTTCCAACCTACCCCTGGTCTCTTCTACAAGTAATATTCAACGAGGAATAATCAAGACATACCTAACTCTCTTCCTTCTAACACTAGCCCTTATAATTCCAACACTCATTCCCTAAACCGCTCGCAACGCCCCTCGACTTAAACCACGGGTTAATTCAAGAACCACAAACAAAGTGAGAAGCAGCACCCACGCACTAATAACTAATAATCACCCCCCAGAAGAGTATATTAAAGCCACCCCTCCAATATCACCTCGAAATACGGAGAATTCCGCCAGCTCATCTACTAAAACCCACGACGATTCATACCACCCACCTCAAAACAACCCAGAAACTAGCGCTACCCCTGCCACATAAACAACTCCATAGACCATTACCGATCAGCTACCCCAGCTCTCCGGGTACGGTTCAGCAGCTAACGCTGCTGAATATGCAAATACGACTAACATCCCGCCCAAGTAAATTAGAAAAAGAACTAGGGACAAAAAAGGCCCCCCATGCCCGACTAATACACCACACCCCATACCAGCTACCACAACTAATCCCAAAGCAGCAAAGTAGGGGGACGGGTTAGAAGCAACTGCAACTAACCCCAACACAAGAGAAAATAAAACTAAATATATAACAAAAGTCATAATTCCTGCCAGGACTTTAACCAGGACTAATGGCTTGAAAAACCACCGTTGTTATTCAACTACAAGAACCCTAATGGCCAGTCTCCGTAAATCCCACCCCCTTCTTAAAATCGCAAACGATGCTTTAGTCGATCTCCCAGCCCCCTCTAACATTTCTGTCTGATGAAACTTTGGGTCTCTTTTAGGACTCTGTTTAGTAACCCAGATCGCTACCGGCTTGTTCTTAGCCATACACTATACATCTGACATTGCTACTGCCTTCACCTCCGTTGCACACATCTGCCGAGACGTCAACTACGGTTGACTTATCCGAAGCATTCATGCCAACGGCGCATCATTCTTTTTCATTTGCATCTACCTTCATATTGGCCGAGGTCTCTACTACGGCTCTTACCTTTATAAAGAGACATGAACCATCGGAGTTGTTCTGCTGCTTCTCGTAATAATGACCGCTTTCGTTGGATACGTCCTCCCTTGAGGACAAATGTCATTTTGGGGTGCAACCGTCATTACCAACCTTCTATCTGCCGTCCCTTATGTGGGGGGCACACTCGTCCAATGGATCTGAGGCGGATTTTCTGTAGACAATGCAACCCTCACCCGGTTCTTTGCATTCCACTTCCTCTTCCCCTTCATCATCGCAGCCGCAACAGTAATTCACCTACTCTTTCTTCACGAAACTGGCTCAAACAACCCGACAGGTTTAAATTCAGACTCCGACAAAGTTCCGTTCCACCCTTACTTCACATACAAAGACCTATTAGGCTTCGCAGTACTCCTCACTGCACTAGCTTCCCTCGCCCTATTTTCCCCAAACCTTTTAGGAGACCCAGACAACTTCACCCCTGCAAACCCACTTGTTACGCCCCCACACATCAAGCCAGAGTGATATTTCCTCTTTGCCTACGCCATTCTCCGCTCCATTCCAAACAAGCTTGGCGGGGTACTTGCCCTTTTATTCTCCATTCTCGTTCTTATACTCGTTCCCTTTCTCCACACCTCTAAACAACGAAGCTTGATGTTTCGCCCTGTAACACAATTCCTATTCTGGTCTTTAGTAGCTGACGTAATAATTCTGACCTGAATTGGCGGAATACCCGTAGAACACCCCTTCGTTATCATCGGACAAGTAGCATCCCTCATCTACTTCGCCCTTTTCCTGGTCCTAATCCCAACAGCAGGCTGAGTGGAAAATAAAGTCCTTGGATGAAAATGCACTAGTAGCTCAGCGTCCAGAGCCCCAGTCTTGTAAACTGACCGTCGGAGGTTAAAATCCTCCCTACTGCTTCAAAGAAAGGAGATTTCAACTCCTACCCCTAACTCCCAAAGCTAGGATTCTAGCACTAAACTATTCTTTGCAACACAAGACATGTACATGAAGGGTTTTCATGTACATGTATGTAATAACACCATATATTTATAGTAACCACTTTATATAATGAACTAGGACATTCATGTATAATAACCAAATCTAGTAATATAGCACTCACCCATCAACATTTTTAACTAAAACAGACTAAAACCTAAATATTCACTAACCTTACATAAGTGAAAGTCCAGGACCAGTCGAAATTTAAGACCGAACACAACACTCATCAGTCGAGTTATACCAAGACTCAAAATCTCTTCATCTAAAAATTCTATGTAGTAAGAGCCTACCAACCGGTGATTCCTTAATGATAACGGTTATTGAAGGTGAGGGACAAAAATTGTGGGGGTTTCACTCCGTGATTTATTCCTGGCATTTGGTTCCTACTTCAGGGCCATAAATCGATATTATTCCCCACACTTTCATCGACGCTTACATAAGTTAATGTTGATAATACATACGACTCGTTACCCAGCAAGCCGGGCGTTCACTCCAGCGGGTAAGGGGTTCTCTTTTTTTTTTTCCTTTCACTTGGCATTTCAGAGTGCATCCAGCCAACCGAAACGTTCAAAGGGTGAGCACTTTTCTTGCACTCTCGCACATAGTATTCATGTAATAAGACTTTATTAGAAGGATAACATTAACAGATATCAAGTGCATAAGGATGTGCTTGTTTATTCCGTCTTCCCCAGGATACCCCCTTTTTGCGCGCAAAACCCCCCTACCCCCCTAAGCCCCTGACGTTGTTGAGACCCCTGAAAACCCCCCGGAAACAGGACAAACCTCTAGCAGACTTAAAAAGATGATTACTTTCCCCCCCCAAAACAATGGTCGTCCACCCCAGACTTACCAATTACTATATTAGTAATTTTTCAACCCTAAGATAAGGGTAACCCACCCCAAACTTACCAATTATTGTAATAATGTTAATTTTTAATCCCCCCAAATAATGGTCGTCCACCCCAGACTTACCAATTACTATATTAGTAATTTTTCAACCCTAAGATAAGGGTAACCCACCCCAAACTTACCAACTATTGCAATAATGTTAATTTTTAATCCCCCAAAATAATGGTCATCTACCCCAGACTTACGAGTTACTATATTAGTAGTTTTTCAACCCTAAAATAAGGGTAACCCACCCCCCCCCGCACTTCAACGTTTGTCTTCTTCATGATCAAAATACTATTATTTAGATTATTTCAAGTATTTCAAATGTAGGCCCAACTTCGAGGCGTACAAAACAAAATCTCAAGAAACCCTGCAATGCACTCTTGACCAGCGAACCCATGGCTCCTACTGAAGCTTACACCCCTAGAGGACATCAGTAAAATATTTATCT